TTAACTATTTCTTTTTTTTTGTTTTGATGCGAGGAACTTATCATGAATCCACTGATTTCTGCCGCTTCCGTTATTGCTGCTGGATTGGCCGTGGGGCTTGCTTCTATTGGACCCGGGGTTGGTCAAGGTACTGCTGCGGGCCAAGCTGTAGAAGGGATCGCCAGACAACCAGAAGCAGAAGGAAAAATACGAGGTACTTTATTGCTTAGTCTGGCTTTTATGGAAGCTTTAACAATTTATGGACTGGTTGTGGCATTAGCTCTTTTATTTGCGAATCCCTTTGTTTAATCCCCCCAAAATACATATTTTTTTTTCTTTTTTTATTTCCTTGGATTTGCTGCTCTTGCTTTTTTCGAATTATATTAACATTTCATTCCTACCATTTTTTATTCGTTGTGACAATAATCGGGGGGAAGAACTGATTTGAGGATGGGGAATTAAATTAGCACATCAGCTCACTTTCTTCCTTTACCCTCTTAGTCTAATGGAACTTTTTTTAGGAAGTATTGCAACAAATGAGATATTTTATTTCACAACTGACATAAGACCTGATACCTAATTCTAATCAGTATCGTTCTTGTTGGAAATTTCCAATTGAAAAAACAATCCATTTACATCTATAAATCTATATTTTTTTTTTATTTATTCTATTATTTTTCTAAACACTACTAAATAGAATAGAGTAAAAAAAATATAGAAAAATCAAATTAGTCTATCTATAAGAAAGAGGAGATCATATGAAAAATGGAACCGATTCTTTCCTTTCCTTGGGTTATTGGCCGTTCGCCGGGAGTTTCGGGTTTAATACTGATATTTTAGCAACAAATCCAATAAATCTAAGTGTAGTGGTTGGTGTATTGATTTTTTTTGGAAAGGGAGTGTGTGCGAGTTGTTTATTTCAAGAAATAGGCTGGATGCAACCAACTGCACTTTTTTTCGTTATAACTTGAAAAAGGGCACGATTCCGCGAATTACTTCTGAATAAATTAAGAAATCATATTTAAGAACCATAGCATTTCGTGATTCATTGGTAAATCTACTTTGATTCTCTACCAACCAATAATGCGGGACCATTAACAGGGTTAAAACGAGATCGTTTGAAGTCCGGATGCAGCATGGTACTCTTTCTACTACTATGTTTATGTTAATAGTTAATACGGAAAAGGTTTCAAAACGAAGAGTTGGATTTTTTTATCGATATAAAACACTCATGTCGATAAAAAAATGATTTGAACCCTTTATTTGAATTTTATATATATATATTTATATATATATAAATAATATATATATTTGAATTGGAAAAATAGATATTTCACCCCCCTTTTTTTTTATCTTTTTTATCCAATGCTGAATCGATAACCTATGTATAAAGTAAGAAGCATTTTTTGGATTTAAATAAAAAAAAGAAACAACTTTGCTGACAATTAGAATTATTTGGTTGGTCAGAAGAGTCCTCCGAATATTATGTTCTTAGATTAGTGACCTGTTTCAATATTTTCACGAATATGAATAGAGAAGAGAGGATAGGCTCATTACAGTAAAAAAAAGCTATGGGAATTTCCATAAGTAATTGAGCCTGAGAGCCAAATGAATCGAAAGATTCATGTTTGGTTCGGGAAGGGATCGTGGAAGTTTTGAAATGAATGGAAAGATAATCTACTTTCATTAAGTGATTTATTAGATAATCGAAAACAGAGAATCTTGAAGACTATTCGAGATTCAGAAGAACTACGCGAGGGGGCCCAGGAACGGCTGGAAAAAGCCTTGGCTCGCTTACGTAAAGTAGAAATGGAAGCAGATCAGTTTCGAGCGAATGGGTACTCTGAGATAGAACGAGAAAAATTGAATTTGATTAATTCAACTTATAAGACTTTGGAACAATTAGAAAATTACAAAAACGAAACCATTCGTTTTGAACAACAAAGAGCAATTAATCAAGTTCGACAACGGGTTTTCCAACAAGCCTTAGAAGGAGCTCTAGGAACTCTGAATAGTTGTTTGAACACCGAGTTGCATTTACGTACCATCAGTACAAATATTGGCATGTTTGGAACGATGAAAGAAATAACGGGTTAGTCTTTCTACTGTGCAGGCATTATTTTTCTTTCAAACAAAAATAAAGAATTAAGAAATACTCATGGTAACTATTCGAGCAGATGAAATTAGTAATATTATCCGTGAACGTATTGAGCAATATAATAGAGAAGTAAAGATTTTAAATACCGGTACTGTACTTCAAGTAGGCGATGGCATTGCTCGTATTTATGGTCTTGATGAAGTAATGGCAGGTGAATTAGTAGAATTTGAAGAAGGTACGATAGGCATTGCTCTTAATTTGGAATCAAATAATGTCGGTGTTGTATTAATGGGTGACGGTTTGATGATACAAGAGGGAAGTTCTGTAAAAGCAACAGGAAGAATTGCTCAGATACCGGTAAGTGAGGCTTTTTTGGGCCGTGTTATAAATGCCCTCGCTAAACCTATCGATGGTCGAGGCGAA